TCATCTCTCTAGTAATCGGATGAGCTGGGTTGTAGACATGAAAAAGTAAGAACTTAGCGGGTCCTTACCCTCCTTTGTCTGATTAGAGCGGAAAGGGCCCGCGGAGTTCTTACTCTTATAATGAGACTTTGATCTATTCCATAACCTACAAATTGGTTAGTTATCCAGTCAGCATAATCAAAATATTATATTTGTTTTGTAGAAATGACAAAAAGGATCCTTTGCTCTGATGTTTCAAACCACTCTATTCTTTTGTTTCTTAATGATGTTTGTGAACAATTGAATCTAGTGGTTGATTCATAGTCCCTGCCCTTCCCCCAAAATATTAACTGGAAGCAAGAAGAAAGAACGAATCAATCAATTTTATCTATAATCCAATATAATAATTATATTGATTTCTAGGGATGAGACATCCTGCAAATCATTTCTAGACTAAACTAATAGAACCTTAATCAAAACTACTCTAAAAATAAAATAAAAACTCTGATCATATATCTGATCATATAATAAATAAAGATTTGGATATTCGTAAAAATAAAATCTGCCTTTCAACCAGAACAGTCTTTTTGTTTGAATAATTTCTCTAAGTTAGAAGTTTAACTTATATTGAATAAGTGAAGATTATTGAATAAGTGAAGATATTGAATAAGTGAATAAATTCTATTTGCTCAATAACTTATTCACCCATAATCCTTTTTTTCCTTTGTTTGTCCACCACTTCTTATGAATCTAAACAAAGGAGTTCCGATAGACCCGGAAAAGAAGGAAAGGAATAGTAATCTTTGATGAACAGGAAAAAAATAATTATTATTTTGATACAAGACGACACAAGAAAAAGGAATTTTCACCCGTTTTCTTGTGTCGTCTTGCGTCGAATAGAAGATTAGGAAGACTAGTAATCCTTCCTAAAAGTATTTGTTCCTTTCATTTTTATCATCCTTGCCTTGTATTCTCTTCTTTTGTATTTGTTTGTATGCCTATTGTTTATTACTAAAATGGAATACAAGTAATGAATTCCAGGCGTCCTGCAAAACAAAAAGAGTATAAACAAAGCAAGCAAAAGGATTTACAGAATTTTTTGATCATACATAATTGTATCGATGGACAAAAAATCGGCACTTTTTACCAAATGTTAAGGAATCTCTGGACCTAAAAATTCATTTCGTACAATTGAACTTTTTCAAACTGTTTCTTTTTAAGAACCAAAAAAACTTGTGCCAAAATAACAGATGCGAAGAAGAACAAAAGGCCTTGGACGCGTAATGGATCTTGAAGCACTATTTCTGCATCTCCCTGACCAAACCCTCCTACATTGGGATTGCTTGTTAATGGTTGATCAAGCTTAATGGATTCACCCTCTGAAACAAGAAGTTCTGGTCCTGGAGGTATAATATCAACCACTTGACGTCCATCCGATGCATCAACTATGGTTATTTCATATCCTCCCTTTTCTTTACGTACTATTTTGCTTACTATACCTGCTGATGTAGCATTATAGACTGTATTGTTACTCTTGCTACCATCAGGATAAATCTGACCCCTTCCTCTGTTCCCACCCACATATATGGGATATTTTAAGAAGTGAACGTCTTTCTTTGTAGCAGGGTCGGGGGAAAGAATGGGAAAGACGATTTCACTATATTTCTGACCCGGAACAGGACCTATCACAAGAATATTTTTTTTATTGGGACGATAACTCTGAAAAGACAGATTTCCTATCTTTTCTTTCAACTCAGGAGAAATACGATCGGGGGGGGCTAATTCGAATCCCTCGGGTAAAATAAGAACAGCACCCACATTCAAACCCCCTTTTTTACCATTAGCAAGAACTTGTTTCAGTTGCATATCATAAGGAATTTGAACAACTGCTTCAAATACAGTATCAGGAAGCACAGCTTGCGGAACTTCAATATCCACGGGCTTATTAGCTAAATGGCAATTAGCACATACAATTCGTCCAGTTGCTTCTCGTGGGTTTTCATAACCCTGCTGCGCAAAAATGGGATATGCATTTGAAATGGATGCTCGAGTTATTACATATATCATGATCGATACAGAAATGGATCGAGTCATCTGTTCCTTTACCCAAGAAAAAGTATTTCTATTTTGCATGTCCAATCATGGATCTCGGAATTTCTACAATAAATTAGATAGGGAACTAGTAAAGTTCCCTATGCACGAGTCTGTCATTGTACTGGAATAGTTGTACTGTAATATAGGACGAATACCTTGAACTGGTAGAAATAAAATATAAAGAATTAAGTAAGATTCAAAATGGTTTCTTTATAAAGGAAGAAAGATTCTGATTTATTTGATTGATATCAGGAGATCAAATGAGTTCTTCATTCATTCATTGAATGATAAATGACTACAAGCGAAGGAGATACACGATTTAAATAATGGAAAATCCAATATTTCACAATTGTATCTAGAATAACTGGAAAGGTGGAAACAAGACCAGATATAATTTGATCGTTATGAGCCAATCCAAAATCGTTGTAGAACGAACCAATTATTAGTTCCCAACCATGAGTCGAGTGAAATCCAATCCATAAATCAGTAACTAAAAGAATCGAAAAAGCTTTTATTGTGTCACTTAAGTTATAGAGGAATTCCTGAACCCAAGAATTAAGAATGACAAGTTCCTCATTACCCAAAATAAAATAACCACTTAGAATAGCGAAAGAGATTATATTTGTCGAGAAATGCAAAATGATATGGAGATGATATTCATTGTGTGTTTTGACCAATTGTATCGTTTCCTTGTGTATTCCTATACGAAGTTTTTGTATATGTGTCTCCGGGTACTCCTTTATCATTTCGTCCAACAGAAAGAGTTCTTCTAATTCTATGAATCTTTCTAGAACGTTTTTCTCTTGAATGATATTCAAGAGAGTTTTGGATTGCCCGGTATTCCACCAATTTGTAACCCAAAGTTCCAGACATTTATTAAATGGGAGAGAGACCCACCAGGGCAAAAATACTATAGATACAAGATATGGGAAAGAAGGCAATGCTTTCTTTTTTTTCATTTTTTATCTGTGAATTGAATCGTTAATGAACCTGCTTCATTCGTTGACTCTATATGATATTTCTCTGAAGCACGAGTTCTATAACAAGGTATTGAACCTATGGGTCTATTCATTCCAATTTTTGTGTCAAAATTGAATTTAGTTCTTGGATCTAGAAGGAATATAGAAATGGGATAAGGGTTCGCCCTTTTCGGATAAAAATGCAAAATCAATATTATTCCTAGATATCTCAATTGGGCAAATTCGAATGGGCAAATTCGAAGCAATTTCATCTTCATTTGTTCCTTTCTATGAATACTCGAAAACCCACTTAAAATAACGAATCGGATTTAGAAACGAAAACCCCCCTCAGTTAATTATTTCGAAATGTTTCACCGCCTAGCCACAACCAAGGAAAAAAGGTATCATCAAAATTTTGGGCCTAAAAAGATGAGATGAATTCCGTATTACGAAATAAATCTTGGATATATTTGATGAATCCTTACTTATTATATTAGCCTTAGATTAGTCTTTTTTCTAGTAGAAATTTTCTAGTAGAAAAGAATTGAGTTGGGATCCATACGCATACGAAATACTTTTGGTATACAAATGGTATACAAAAATTTCTTCTTTTCTTAATTTTCTTCTTTATTATAGTATAGTTTATTATAGTTATTCCATATACGCCCTCCTGCTTTTTTGGTTTATTCTATGGGAGTCGCCACGACAAAGGAAGGAGGAAATAGAATAATCTAACATGTTTTGTTCAAATGAACATTCCAAAAAGACTTCAATTGTATTAAAAAAGGAATTAGCAAGTTCCTTCCCCCATGCCGAGAAAACATTTATTCTTTATTGTGTTCAATTCATTTCAAAATACTTCAATTGGTACGCCCAAGAAATAGGCCAATTCGGCAGCTTTTTGTTCAATTTCTCGTGGAGTAAAATTCTCATCAGTACGAGTCAAGGGAATGGCCCCTTGACCTCTGATTTCCATATAAAGGACACGACGAGGATAAAGACCCTCTTTAACCTCAATTCTGATTGATTGGATATCTCTCATAAGGAAGCGAAGGAAGATGCGACGATTTATTCCAGGAAATCCCCAACGAAAAATGCACACAATTCCTTCTTTTCTATCGAATTGGTCATAACCACTACCTACATTCCACAAAATTGTGCACCACAAATAGGAGCTAACGAACAGACCTGCGATCCCATAAAAAGACATCACGATTCCTTGTGGAAAAAAAAGAATTTGCTGAGATGGAAATATGGATATCAGATTCCTACCAAGATAACTGGAAGTTCCAACCGCTAAGAATCCTAGTGAACCTAAAAAAAGGATACAGGCCCAGCAAAAATTACTTGTTTTTCGAGACCCCCTTATAAGTTCTATCCATATATGTTCTGATCGCCAATTCATACTATACTAGATCCAGTTGCATTCGATTGGAATTGAGAGAATAACCCAAATTTGACTTTACCTTTCTTGATCCCGAAGTAACTTTCATCAACTAGCACTATTCTGATGTGGAGTAATTGGTTAGATACATTGACCTTCTATTAAAAATATTTACTGATCCATTTTTAACCAGCTATATATATATACATGCATTTATGCAGATAGCATGTATCCGCATACATAACAGTTCTTTCATTTGTGTGTGGAAAGAGCCACATATCGTACCATATTGCACTAAAAAAATATCTGTATTATGATACAGTGTTGAAATAAATTGATAGGATTTGGTCCCATTGGATCTAGACAATCTTATTTTTTTGGACATGAAGAGATAAAGAAGCCATTGCAATTGCCGGAAATACTAGGCCCACTAAAGGCACAAAAATAGAGGGTAAGTTGAGATCTGTCATAGAATGGGTGCCTCGATTTAATATTTGTATCTATATATTTGTATCTATTAGAAAGATATCTTATGATATGATAAGTATATCTATTATAAGTAATATTAGGTAATATTGACTATTGTATTTTATATAATATTATACTACTAAGTATATATAAACAATTAAGTATATATAAATATATAATTTCTAAATAATATATTTATATTAAAATAGAAATTTGAAATATAAAAATAATATTAAAATATTAAATTTAAAGAAAAAAAAGGATAGATAATAAGTGCAAAAATGTAGAACTAAATTAAGTGTACCTATTCATCTTTCTACACGAATATAAATAGGGTAATCTTCTTTTACAAATTTTATTATTCTTCTTCTCCCATCCTTATGTTCTTTCTATCTTTCTTTCTAATCTAATAAGGAGTTTTTTATTTTAAAGGAGTTTTCTTATGAAAATGAAGTTCATTATGAATTCGCGACTCTAAATAATAGGATCCAACAAACAGAGATTCATAGTAAAAATGCGATAGATGTAGAAATTATTTTATTTCATTTCCATATTTGATATTTCTTTTTTTTTTCCCAAAATTCGAATTCCTCGGAAAGAGAAATTCACTTTTTTATTTTATCCTGTTGATAGAGGTTCATAATACCTAATCATGAATAGGGGTAAGATAAAAAATGGATCTGGATCCGGAAGAAAAAAAATTATCCGAAACTTCTGACTCTTACTAGAAAGTGTAACTTATATCACCAAAGAACATTTTTCTTAGTTTTTTTTTTTATTATGATGAACTAAATACTTGTTCGCTACAAACAAAATAACTGAATCTAGTGCTATACTTTAATTTTTTGAATTTTGATTCAAGGGAAAGAAACCATGGAGCTGAAATAACTCACTTAGAACACCTTTTAAAGGATTACGTGGTACGATTGGGTCAAATAAGCCTTTATGGAATAAATAGTCAGCCGCTTGTGAACCATCGGGTACTGTCCTATTCAATGTTTGTTCAATTACTCTTTTACCCGCAAATGCAATGTACGCATTAGGTTCAGCAATAATGATATCTCCCAACATACCAAAACTGGCCGTTACTCCACCGGTTGTAGGAGATGTAAGGACTGGTACATAGAATAACTTTTTAGTGGATTGGTAATTATATGAAGCAGAAGATATTTTAGCCATTTGCATCAAGCTCAAACTTCCTTCTTGCATGCGTGCTCCTCCAGAAGCACACACAATAATGACAGGTAGAGATCGATTAGTAGCATACTCAATCAAACGAGTGATTTTCTCACCTACTACAGATCCCATACTACCTCCCATGAACTTAAAATCCATAACCCCAATTGCTGCGGGAATACCGTTTAGTTGACCTATGCCTGTTTGAACAGCTTCAGTTAAACCTGTCTTTCTTTGATAAGAATTGATACGATCTTTATAAGGTTCCTCTTCTGAATGAAATTGAATGGGGTCCATAGAAACCATATCTTCATCCATAGGATCCCAAGTGCCCGAATCAATCGAAAGTTCGATTCTATCTGAACTACTCATTTTCAAATAATATCCACACTGTTCACAAACATTCATTTTTGACCTAAGAAGTTTTTTATAATTTAATACATAACAATTTTCGCATTGAACCCATAAATGTCTGTATTTTTTATTTATATCGAAATCATTAGATCTTCCTCTTATATTGAAATCACTGCCATTATTACGAGTTCTTATACTAAAACTTCCACTTTCACTACCACTTACATTTTCAGTACAAATGAAATTATAAATGTAACTGTCACTGTAATTGTCAGTACCACCTGAAATGGAACTATTAATACTGACTTCAAAACGAAGATAACTATTAATGCAACTATTAATGTGATTAGTCCAACTAGATTGAGTATCATACATGTAATGATAATAGTAGTGATTGTTTCTCTTAGACCCCCTATTCAAAAAACTAGAAAAAAAACCTTCTAATTCACTCAGAAAAGAACTATCATTGTCAATCTCAAAACTATGATTTTCAATATCAAAATATACGGAATAACTGTCACCATTACTATCCCTAACTAAAAAAGTGTCATCAGAGATCAAACTCCAAATATCCCTGATACCAAATAAATAATCAACATTACTGAAACTATAACTAACACTATCACTCCAATTTTTCTCCATATCATTTAGAAGGGGTTCATCATTTCCACTGGTATGGCCAATAGCATCAAGACTTCCCATTGATTTACTTAAACCATACCTATGTTCTAACTTTAACTTCTCGTTAGACAACATCGAATTGAACCACCATTTTTCCATAGAATCTTCCTGCCCCCTATTTGATGAAAATACAATAGATGAATAGTCATTCGATGAATAATTATTTTACTATTTTATTTCCTATCAGAATTAAGCATATGAGGATTAGGATTGTTAACTAATAATAAGTGAGTATTGAAAGAAATGATTCTCTTTTTTTTTTTTTGAATCCGAGATAGCACTTCAATATCTATCTATATAGAAAGATTTTTTTTTTTCAATTAAAATAAAAATTCTCATCGAAAATAGTTTATAAATAAGGAATTCGTTCTCGTATAACCTTGTATCGTATAATCAAATAATAAG